TATTCAAAGTTCCTAGAGCTCGTTGTAAGGCTTGTTGCAAAACTTGTTGTCGGACCTGATTAATTGCTCTTTGTTTTTCAAAAAAAAGAGTTTCATTTTTGTAATTTTCTAATCGTTCCAAACTCTTGCAAGTAGCATTAATCAAATTTCCTTTTTCTCGTTCTATCTCATAGTATCCATTCGTTCGATACTCATCTGCTTCAATTTCCACTTTCCGTAATCTAACCCGAGCTCTTTCGAGCTGTTCAATGGCTCCTCTACGTAATTCTTCTGAATTTCGAATAGTACTCAAGATCCTCTGTTTTCGCTTATCTAATAAATCATTTAATGAAAGTAGATTATCTTTCCATTCATTTCACAACTATCATATCTCTTCCCGAACCAAACATGAATCTTTCAATTCATTTGGCTCTCACGCTCAATTGTTTCTTTTATCTTTTCTTTGATTAATGGGCATTCCCATATCTTTGAACGGAATGAGCCTATCCTCTCTTTTCTGTTCTTTATTCAAAGATATCGAAACTGATCTAACATCATAATCTTAGGAGGACTCTTCAGACCAGACAAAAAAGAAAAAATTGTCAGCAAAGTTGTTTCTTTATTTGTTCTTTATTTACAACTTATTTCCAAAAATAAAAAGATTTTAAAGAAGAAAGAATAAAATTCTTTCTTCTTTATATGCTATGATAAATTAAATCAAAATCCTAATAGAATAGAAAGAGAATTGAATAGAATTATGAACTTCATTATTTCATTCTCATTATTATTAGAATAAAATGAGATTTCGATCTTTTTAATCCAAAAAATTCTCTTTTTTATACAAATATTTTATACAAATACAATACATAGGTCGTCGATTCGGCAGTGGATAAAAAAGGGGGACCCATCTTTCTAGTTAATGGTTCAAAGAATTTTATCCATATGAGTGTTCTACATCGGATAAATTCCTAATTATTCCTTTTTTCTTTTTCTTATTTTTCAACCTTTTTGGTACTTTTGGTACTAACGTAGTGGTAGAAAGAGTACCATGCTATGCTGTGCCTGGACTTCAAACAATTTATCTTTAACCATGTAAAAGACCTCAACATTATTGGTTGATAGAGAAGAGAATCAAAGTTCATTTACCAATTAGTCACGAAATGCTATGGTTCTTACATATGATTTCTGAATAAAATCCAATTCCGAAGTAATTCGTCGAGATTGTGCACCTTTTGTTCCTATTTATACTATAGAAATATAAAAAAGAATACATAATATAAAGAAAGTGCAGCCGGTTAAATCCAACCTATTCTTGAAATACACAACTCGCACACACTCCCTTTCCAAAGAAAATCAATACACCCAGCACTACGCTTAGATTTATTGGATTTGTTGCTAAAATATCGGTATTAAACTCGAAACTCCCAGCGGATGGCCAGTGCCCCACGGAAACAAAAGAATTGGTTATATTTTTCATATGCTCTCCCCTTATAGATAGGACTAACAAAGAACAGAGTTCTTTTTGTATCACTCCGCTTATTATTATTAATGGAATTTGAGAATTCTCAAATTTCTTAGTTATGGTTATGCTTTTTTTTCTTCTTTTTTTTTTTTTACATTTTTATTCTACGATGAAATTAAACATTAAACAAAAGGATTTGCAAATAAAAGAGCTAATGCCACGACCAGTCCATAAATTGTTAAAGCTTCCATAAAAGCCAGACTAAGCAATAAAGTACCTCGTATTTTACCCTCTGCTTCTGGTTGTCTCGCAATACCTTCTACGGCTTGGCCCGCAGCAGTACCTTGACCAACCCCAGGTCCGATAGAAGCAAGCCCTACAGCCAATCCAGCAGCAATAACGGAAGCAGCAGAAATAAGTGGATTCATGGTAAGTTCCTCGCACCAAAAAAAGAAATGGTTAATGATACAACCAACCAATGAATTAGTACTTAATCTATTTTTTTCTACTTCTACTTTTCTTATATTACCTTACTACACTTATTTTTTCTTTTTTGATCTTTTTCACTAAAAATTATCGGGTAGAAGTAGCTAAAAGTTCCAAATGGAATTCAGAATATTACTGAATTGTCAGAACTACTTCGATAGACCGTTTTTCCTTTCTACCTTTAAATTGTATTCTGAAACCATTCTTCAAAACATACACAAGGATTGATACTCATAGGTATTACATATACATGATCTCCAACCCAGTGGATTATATTGAACCCCGAACCCCCGCATTGCTTGAATTGGGATAAGCAAAAAAAAAAAGACTATTTTGAAAGTGAGTCAATGATGACCCTCCATGGATTCACCTATATAAGCCGCAGCCAAAGTTGCAAAAATAAGAGCTTGAATACCACTTGTAAATAATCCAAGAAACATGACAGGTATAGGAACTACTGAAGGCACTAAAGAAACAAGAACAACAACCACTAATTCATCAGCCAATATATTCCCGAAAAGTCGAAAACTAAGAGATAAAGGTTTTGTGAAATCTTCTAGAATATTAATTGGTAAAAGTATTGGAGTTGGTTGAATGTATTTCCCGAAATATCCCAATCCTTTTTTCCTAAGACCCGCATAGAAATATGCCACTGACGTGGGTAAAGCTAAAGCAACAGTAGTATTTATATCATTCGTGGGCGCAGCTAACTCCCCATGAGGTAATTTTATGATTTTCCAAGGTAAAAGAGCACCTGACCAGTTAGAAACAAAAATAAATAGGAACATCGTTCCTATAAAAGGAACCCAAGGACCATACTCCTCTCCAATCTGAGTTTTGCTCAAGTCTTGAATAAATTCAAGGACATATTCGAAGAAATTCTGACCGTTGGTCGGAATGGTTTGCGGATTCCGAACAGCTATGATGACTGAACCTAATAAGATAGCAATTACAACCCAAGAAGTGATAAGTACTTGGGCATGAATTTGTAAACCTCCTATTTGCCAATAGAAATGTTGGCCTACTTCTACACCTGATATATCGTATAACCCTTTGAGTGTTTTAATGGAACATGGTATAACATTCATATTGTCCTCTAACAGAAATCAAACTTCAAAAAAGTGATTATTTTTATTCAACCATCTCTTTATCAATTCACCTATATTCATTCATGAATTTAAGTTATGAATCGTATATTTCGGATACCGAGAAATCACATAAAAAAAATACCAATCATTTTTATCTTTTCTTTTAAATATTATTTGATAGTCAAAACATAGTTCAAACTCCAAAAGATGCAAACAAAAATAGTAACAATCAAAGAGAGTTCACCAAAAACAAACTAATCTTCTTCTTTCTTCTTCTTAAGAGTAATGATAAGATAATCAACCATTTTTTATATAACTAGAATGGCCCTCACAAATTGCAGATACTAATTTGGTAAGAATCAATCGAATCGAAGCTATAGCATCATCGTTGGCCGGAATAGAAATATCTGCAAGATCTGGATCACAATTTGTATCGATTAAACAAATCGTCGGAATACCCAAAATGACACATTCTCGAAGAACCGTATATTCTTCTTGCTGATCCACGATAATTACAATATCGGGCAATCCCGTCATATATTTGATCCCGCCAAGATATGCTTGCAAAGTAGATAACTTTCTCTTCAACATTGCTGCATCTCCTTTAGGGAGACGATTGAGTTTCCCCATCTTTTGTTCTGCTCTTAAGTCCCTGAACTTCTGAAGTCTTGTTTCTGTAGTAGACCAATTCGTTAACATACCACCAAGCCATTTTTTATTAACATAATGACATCGAGCCCTTATTGCTGCTGATGCTACTAAATCTGCTGCTTTCTTTTTGGTGCCAACGATTAAGAATCTTTTTCCCCTACTTGCTGCATCAAAAACTAAATTGCAGGCTTCTGATAAAAAACGAGCAGTTATAGTAAGATTTGTAATATGAATACCTTTACGCTTTGCCGAGATGTAAGGAGCCATTCTAGGATTCCATTTATTAGTAACATGACCAAAATGAATTCCTGCTTCCATCATTTCTTCCAAATTGATGTTCCAATATCGTCTTCCCATTTTACCACACTTTCTCTTTTTCTTTTTTTTTTTCAAAGAGATTCAGTACCTTATGAAATAAAAAATTGTTCCGACGGAACCTTCTACCAGGATTGACCATTGATCTACGACCCAAATCATGAATTTCATTCTTTCTTTTTTATTTCATTGATTATGAAATCCATAATTGGACCAGAGAGTGAAAGTAAAAAGAATAAACCTCTTGTTAGGATACATTACGTAAAAGATTGGTCTGATGTCTTTTTTGGGGCACAAGAACAAAATAATTCTCTATGGTGTAGCAAAATATCGCTCATTTCCAACTCAAATAGATTCTTCCTTTTGATTTTCAAATGAATGTTTTTGTCTTGCTTTGAACGATGTACTAATTTGTTGAATCCGGTACCAACCGGTATAATCCCCCCCAGAACAACGTTCTCTTTCAGGCCTTTCAACCAATCAATACGACCTCGTAGAGCAGCTTTTGCTAAAACTCGAGCAGTTTCTTGAAAACTTGCTTCGGATATGAAACTTTGAGTATTCAGAGATGACTTCGTTATTCCCAATAAGATTGCCCGATAACAGATTGATTCGTCCAAAACGCGCCCGGCTCTTTCTGCTCGCAACAATCCAATAAATTCCCCAGGTAAAAAAACATTAGACATTCCATCTTCTGAAACCAAAACTCTTGATGTTACTTGACGTACAATAATCTCTAGATGTCTATTATGGATCTGTACCCCCTGGGATCGATAAACCTTTTGTATCTTATTAACCAAAGAGATACGACTTTGGGCTATGGTTAGTTCAGCTCCAATCAAGAATCCCCAGGGGATCCCAAGAATCCTTCGGATACGTTCGTCCCAACCTTCAATTCTTCTTTCGAGGTTCATCGATATTGAATCAATTGAACGAACTTCTAAGATTTGTTCTACTTTTGGAAGACCTTGCGTTATGTCACCAGATCTCGATTTTTCATATATAAATGTAATTAATGTATCTCCTTCATAAAAGGTTTCCCCATAATGACCATGGACAGTTGCTCCTGGAGTGACCAAATAGGGCTTAGCTGATCTTATAACTAGAGAATCAACATGAACAATGAAAATTTGACCAGATTTTTTTATGTTTTTTATGCGTGATCCATATTTCAATAGATATACATTTTCACAAAGGAATTGTCCAAGGCTAATTATTGTCCATGCCTCTTCACAAGAATCGTGATGGAGAAAACACCAATTCAAATGGAATGAATTCCAAATGATGTTACTGCAAGGATCGGGATTATAAATCCTACTATTTTCATCTAGGAAACAGTATTGAAATGGAAGTACTTGAAGCACTTGGAAAGTCTGTTGAAAATTTTCAAGCAAAAAAGATTTCTTTAAAAAGACTTGATTATAAGTTCTTAAATAGTAAGATGAACGAGAATTTACTATTCTAGGCACAATAGTACCTAAAGGACCCAACAAATACCTAATTGGAGTCATGGAATCCAATTCTTTTGTCGCATTATTATATCTCGAAGTATTGAAGGGGCCAATTCGAGAACAATTGGATGATGACAAAATTAGGAAAGATTGGCATTCCTTATTTCGATTCAACAACGTACCAAGAGTTCCCTGATGTTGGGGAAATAATTGAATCTTCGCCTTGGAATCAAAAGGATTTTTTCTATGGATACGATCTAATTCATTATTGGAAATCAATCCTGAACCTGCCGTATCATACCTTTTTTCGGTATACGAAAGAGTGGACTTTACTAACTCAATTCGGATGAAATAACAAAGCAGATCATTTGTCCTTATTTCAACAAAAGAAGCATGAACCTTTTCTTCTATAGAACTCTTTTTTTCTTGGTCCCAAGTCAATACTAAGCAAGCCCGAACTAATTGAATACTTGTGTGAGAAATTCCTCGAATTGACTTGCCATTTTCATAAAGTATATAATTGACAATTCGAAGTTGGACATTATTCTTTTCCTGCAAGAGATCCTGAGAGAAAAGTGTTGCTAAATTTATCCCATCAGCTATTTCATATGTGACTACGGGCCGAACCAAAACAAAAGACTTTTTTTTGGTAGGTGTAATGCGTTGGACATAGATCCAATTTTTAAATTTTTTTGATCCTTTAGAATCTTTTTTTCCGATTCCTGGTGGTATCAAAATGCCACTGTGCCTAGATATTTTATCCACCTCTCCAGAAAAATGAATATCTCCAGAAAATATTTTCAGTTCTATACTTTTCTTTTTTCTCTCCACTCGGACTAATCCACCTACTCGACTTCTTGTATTTATATTTAAAACAAGTCGTGTATCTACTCCAATGATACTATTGTTACGGACCATTATGGGCGAAGATCCGGGTAAGATATGTATTTCCTCGGGAATGAAAAAAAATTGATCTACTTTCATTTGCGTTTGGTATTTCGGACTAAAATCTTTTGCTCCTCGATACTCAATCAAATTTTCTTTTTTTACGATTGAATCTACTTCGACAATCCCATATTTAGTAATTCCCGAACTGCTTCTTCTGTATCGCGGATCATCAAAATAAGCAAGAATACTATTTCTACGTAAAATACCATTTATAGGTATTTTAATCGAAATACCAAAACAGGGTATTAGTTTCTTTTCTTGTTCTTGATCATATTGTAAGGGAATCACAAATCTATTTCTTCGCTTTTTCGCCAAAGAATTCTCTTGACGGATATAAGTAGAAGGCTCTATGAGATTCCAATGACCTTTAGATATGATTCGATAAGGTTTTGAATAGTCAAGACTTTCCCTATCTTTTTTACCAAAAGTATCCAACAATTTATGTCTTACTTGATCATTAGTCAGTGAGAGATCAAAGATATCTTTGAGAGAAAAAGAATTAGCATTCATTTGATCTTGATCCTTGTGGAGTGAAAAAGACACTATATTGGAATTGGATCTGCATAGACCTCCTGCTAATATCCATAAATGACTTGTTTTTGGTAATAGATGAACATTACTATATGGATATTCGGGCGTATGATAGCCATCAGTACTCCAGTGCATTTCTCCTTCTGACTCAGAATAAATATGTTTTTGAACCCTCTCCTTAAAATGAAAGGTGGACGTTTCGGCACGAATCTCGGCAATCACTTGTTCTGATTCTACATATTGATCATTTTGAACTAAAATCAAACTTTTTGTTGGAATATTTACATTATGTCTAATATCTCGACTCTCAATAGTTACATACAAGTCTATAAAACATAGAAAAGCAGGATGCCCATGACGGGTACGTGTGGGATGAACCAAACCCTCATCAAATTTTATTTTTCCATTAGAAGGAGCTCGTACATGTTCGGCAGTACCACCCGTGAATACTCCGCCAGTATGAAAAGTTCTTAATGTTAGTTGAGTCCCCGGTTCCCCAATTGATTGACCCGCAATAATGCCTACGGCTTCTCCCAACTCGACCAGGTCACCATGAGTAGGACTCCGGCCATAACATAATTGACAGATC